TTTAATATTTCAATTTAGTTTGTTCTTTTATTTCTCAAGAGTTGTCCAATTAATCTTTTGATTCGGAGATAGGATAGGTAGATTTTTAGATGATCAGTTGATTTCTTTTTCTACTTTAATATTGCTCTTTTTTTTTTTTGAGTGCTGTCTATAATCTATAATGATAATAATTGATAAATGATTAATAAATAAAAAGCTTTCGATTGGTATTTTTGCTTATCTTCGTATCTTTCAAAAATTGAATTTAGGAAAGTATTTTACAAATATATGGATAAAAAAAATAGTTTATTTAGCTCCTTCATGCCCACTCTAACTAGTTATTTTGGTTTTCTATTAGTAGCTTTAACTATAACTTTAGTTATATTTATTAGTCTGAACAAGATACGACTTATTTGAAATTAATTCAATGAGCAATTCATAAAAAAAAAAATAGAATTTTTTTTTTTTGCAGTATTCCATTTTCTAGTTCCTTACCGTGTCAATTTCCAATTCTTGGTTATTGAGATTTATGGGCAATATGGATTAATATTTAAAGATAGATATTACCTCCTTTTTTCTCTTTTCAAACAAATTGAAATGATTGAAGTTTTTCTATTTGGAATCGTCTTAGGTCTAATTCCTATTACTTTGGCTGGATTATTCGTAACTGCTTATTTACAATATAGACGTGGTGACCAGTTGGATCTGTGATTAATTAATACCCTTTTTTTTGACCTCCTCCGTTTTTTAATCCACAGGAGGTCAAATTAAGATTGCTGTTCAAGCTTTTCCCTAAAATTTTTGACTTAACAAAACAAGAATGGGCTCACGCTCTGTAGGATTTGAACCTACGACATTGGGTTTTGGAGACCCATGTTCTACCAAACTGAACTAAGAGCGCTTTTTTATTACTTTTTTATTAAAAATTTATTACAAAAAAGAAAGCTGTAAGTAAAAAGATTCTTTTTTTTTTTTTTACTCCACTACATCTTGAATGCCTATACTATCTCATATAGAAACTATATTCTATATTATTATATAGAAATATATATAAATATATATATAAATAATAATATGATATAAAGCATATCATATTAATTTATGATTAGGTATGTCCAATTTTAATTGATCTCAATTGATCCCTTGTTATTGTATTGCTCAGAGGCGAAGTAATAAGTAGGGATGACAGGATTTGAACCCGTGACATTTTGTACCCAAAACAAACGCGCTACCAAGCTGCGCTACATCCCTTTCAATTGGTCTACAATGTCATTGTAGAGAATCCCTGTCTTGTTTTCCACATATTTATTTCATTTCACTTTCTCCATATTTTCTCCATTGAGATACATAACTTATCTTTTCATTTCTTCTTTTTTTTTGTCTCATATCATATAACATATAATACATATAATAATAAACTTATATACATATGAAAAAAAATACGAAATCCGCCGTAAATTTCGTGAATGCCCGGACGGAAAGAGACGTATTTTGAAAGAAGAGGAAAATCTTATCTATCAAATTATTGTACATTTCTCAATTTGAATTAAGAATTCCGCGTACAAAACAAATGCGAGTGTCCTTTAATTTAACTATATATATACATCTGATCATATATGTATTGCCGTTATGTATTACAATAAAGAATACAGAAGGAGAATTTTTTATGCGAGATCTAAAAACATATCTATCCGTAGCACCAGTAATAAGTACTCTATGGTTCGGGTCTTTAGCAGGTCTATTGATAGAGATCAATCGTTTTTTTCCGGATGCTTTGACATTCCCTTTTTTTTCATTCTAGTTATTAACACGGGGGGGGGGGTGAAGAAAATTAGAGACACAATTAAATATCTCTGGCTACTACCCCCTTTTTTCTAATTCGAATAAGTTAGAAAAGAGAAAGAATAAAAGTGGATTCAACCTCAGCCAAACACGGAACTGGGTTCAAGCTTCACGTAAATTAAAAAGTAAATTTACTTTAATTAAATCTTTAATTAAATTAAGAGAACAGAAGTGGAAATGCGGTTAGGGCAACAGTATCATACAAGAAGTTGAAATAAAATAAAAAGACTGTACTTCTATTCTTTCTAATGTAAATAGAATTTTTAATCATTGTATTACTTATTTTTACTTTTACTATATTGGTTGCAACAAAATCTTTCATAATTTGATTTCAAGTTAGTAACTTGTATTTTTTCCTTCTTTTCTTCTTCGTTTCGGATAGGAAAATAGAAGAGTTGAGTGAATAAAAACCAAAAGGAGGTTCATGGCCAATGGTAAAGACGTCCGAATAAGGGTTATTTTAGAATGTACTAGTTGTGTTCGAAAGAGTGTTAATAAGAAATCAATAGGCATTTCTAGATATATTACTCAAAAGAATCGACACAATAAGCCTAGTCGATTGGAGTTGAGAAAATTCTGTCCCTATTGTTACAAACATACAATTCACGGGGAGATAAAGAAATAGATGGAATCGATCAACTGCGTGTGACTTTTACAAGGAAGATGAAAAATGACATATTGACATATCATATATTAGCATATCATATGTTAATATATATATTTAAATAGAAATAAGCAAAATCCTATTTCTTAATTCGAAATCATTAGCATTTTTGATCCGATCAAAGGAAATAGGATTCGCGAAAAAAAGGAATAAAATAAACAAGCCATGGATAAATCCAAGCGACTTTTTCTTAAGCCCAAGCGATCTCTTCGTAGGCGTCTGCCCCCGATTGGATCGGGGGATCGAATTGATTATAGAAACATGAGTTTAATTAGTCGATTTATTAGTGAACAAGGAAAAATATTATCTAGACGGGTGAATAGATTGACTTTAAAACAACAACGATTAATTACTATTGCTATAAAACAAGCTCGTATTTTATCTTCATTACCCTTTCTTAATAATGAAAGACAATTTGAAAAAAACGAGTTGGTCGCTAGAACTACGGGTCTTAGAACCAGAAAAAAATAGGCTTACTCTTCAATTGAATCAAAATTTCAATCCGAACTCAAACGTCGGTTGATTTTTTGTTCGATAAAAATCCAGGAATCCGGATTTAATTGTCGTGTCGTAAAAAAAAAGAATTGGGGATAAAGTAAAAAAATAAATATTTTTTTATTGAATTATTGATAAATATTTTTTTATTGAATGTTTTTGTTCAGTTTGACTACTTGATCATATTATGTATTATGATCATATTTTATTATACTTATTTCTATTCTACCTTCCCGGAATTCATTTTCCAAGCAATTCCATGTCAAAGTCAAACATTCCGAAGGATTCTTTCCAATCTCCTTATTTTATCATGTCATTGGAAATCAGATAAAGGCAATTCCTATTTAATATAGCTAGTTGTGCAAGTATTTTACGATTAAGAAGCAACTGTCTCTTGTACAGATTGTTTATTAATCTACTATAACTACAGGATACCTCATTCTCGCGAATTGCTGCATTTATACGAGTCACCCATAAACACCGAAAATTTCTTTTGTGCCTATTTCTATCCCGATAGGCCGAAAACAAAGCTTTTATTTTTTGTTGAATAATAGTTCGAGTAAGTCTTGAATGAGCCCCACGAAAGCTTGATGTGAATAAACGAATTTTTGTTCTACGTCTCCGAGCTACATATCCTCGTCTAATTCTGGTCATTGAATAAACGAAACTTTGGTAAATAACTAATTGATTTCCTTTCTTTCAGTTATTCTTTTTCCCTTTTCTAGACTAACAAAACGGATTATTCCAATGTATAAAATAATAATTCCAACGGCTTTTGCTACTCTAACCTTCCCAACCACTATTTTTTCTTTTTTTTATAAGCATTTCGCCTTGAAATAAGAAATTTTATTGGTACTGGGTATCAAACAAAAATATAGTAAATAAAAATAAGTAGTAAATAGAAATGGATAAATAAATAGTGGGTTCCATCGTTTCTATGGTTATTTCTTAAACGGCGAGGTCCTCTCTATACACCGGAGCCCCTTACTTGATCGAATCAATGCTATTGTTAACTTGTACAGTTTACACTTTTGGGCTCTACCCATGAATTCCCCAGTAGTAGGTCTTTCACAACGAGATCCGCTTTTACAGTAACGGTATTTAATTATGTGGATTAGCTGATTAGCTGACCTTGTTAGTCCGTTCTTGCAAGAGTAGAGGCATCCATTTTCGGTTTTTTAATTTTAATAAGATTTGCCCTGCTTAACAGATAATCATTTGCTACCAATAGGGAATTCTTTCGCATTTTTAATTGAAAATTGAGGTAATTGAATTTGCACCAATAGAAACCATAAATTTGATACACAATAGAAGCATATTCTAGATCTTTTTTTTTTCGTTTAAGAGAGTGAAGGAGAGTCTTCCATTCTATCCTATTCATCGGTACTGATCACGGATAGTGGAAAAATTTTTTCTTTTGTCCCAACCCACAATCTGAAATCTTAACGAGTCGCACATACACCCTAGTACATGTCCCTCGGCGCTGAGGGCATCCCCCGAGAGCGGGGGATTTGGTGACATTTCTGATTGGCTGTCTTGTGTTTCTAATAAGTTGTTTAATAGTTGGCATGTTGAATCGTATGCATAATGGGCTGGTTTAGATCGATCCTAACCGGATGATTATGAATTTTTTCTATATTCCTATTCTATTTTAATATTTTATTAAAATTAATAAAATTCAAATTAATAGAATATGAAACCTCGGTAAGAAACTAAAATGGTAAGAAACTAAAATCTCAAATCGTGATTTGTGTGAAATTCCTGCTATTTTTTATGCAACTGCTACAAGATCAACAATTCCATGAACTTGGGCTTCTGCTGCTGACATAAAAACATCCCTTTCCATGTCTTCAGATACAACCCATAAGGGTTTGCCTGTTCTTTGTGCATAAACCCTTGTGAGGATTTCGCGCAGTTTCAGTAGTTCTTCCGCTTCCAGGACAAATTCTCCTATTTGTGCTTCATAAAAAGCAGCTATAGGTTGATGGATCATTACCCTGATGATATAAGATAATAATAGAATTGAACAACCGTACAGGCATTGCTTGCGCATTGCATACGGCTCTACAAGAGAATTCACTTTTACCGAAGAAAAATAGAGAGTCTACAAAGCCTCGGTCGGTAAATGATACAATGACCACCCTTTCCTTGGGAGGAATTAATAAAAACAAAATACTATGGTGGCTCCGTTGCTTTATTTCATCGGTGATTTAGCAATCCCAAAGTTTCTTTTTTTTTATTTGAAAAAAAAATGAAAAAAAGAATATAATCTTTTTTTTGTCCTCTTTCATAATTTATAATAATATAAATAGCATTTAAGAACCTTCTGGTGTGAAAACAAAAAAAAAAGTTTGTGACACTGAAATAGGCTCCCGATAAATAAGATAAAATCGGAACTGCCCTTAATATCTCATACTACTCTTTCAATACATAATCTAATGTTAAAACGAAATAAAAAAAATTTCTTATATTGAATTCGAAATGCCATGCTATTATTACTTAATATTCATATTTCATATGGCGAAGGCATAGCTTTCTTTTTTTCTTTGAAATAAAATAAAAAATAAAAACTCATTGGCGCCAAGCGTGAGGGAATGCTAGACGTTTGGTAATTTTTCCTCCGACCAGAATAAAAGATCCCATTGAAGCGGCTAATCCCATGCATACTGTTTGTACATCTGGTCGCACAAATTGCATAGTATCATAAATAGCTATTCCGGGTATTACCCATCCGCCAGGAGAGTTGATAAACAAATACAAATCTTTGATCTCACTTTCTGTACTGAGATATACCATAAGACCGATAAGTTGATTCGAGATCTCACTATCAATATCTTGACCTAAAAAAAGTAATCTTTCTCGATAAAGTCGGTTGATTAGGATCAAATTCTATCCCTTAGGAACCGTACATGCACCTTTTAATGCATACGGTTCATCAAAAATTGCGAAAAAAAGAATCAATATGTAGATCCCATTTAACGAATAACGAAGGGGTTTTTCCTCCATTTTTCAAGAAAGTTTCAAGAAAAATGGTTTTTTTACCCGTTTACCTATTTACCTATAAAGAATATAAATAAAATAATAAAAAAAAATTCATTAAACTTATCAAACTAACTTCTCATTGATGTATTCTTTCATCGGGATCCAATTCAAATCACGATAACATTCTCTTGTTCCTGAGTGGGCTTCTTTAATTCTTTTAGGTTTGTGCTCTACTCCGAGTAAAGATCTGCCCGATTTGGATTTGCACATATAGGGCAAATGCCCCCAATACCATTTCTTTTTGCTACAACTTCCTTTTTTTCAATTCATTTCACGTCTTCCACAAAATATTTGACGTATTTATCAAATTATTCGATTGATTATGATTTGTAGTTTGAAATTACTCCGATTTCTAATTTCTAATTTATAAAATATATAAATAGAATATGATACAAATAGTAATCATGGATATAGTACTAATGGGGTTTTTCTAAGCGGAGCCTGGATACTTCATTTTATTGTTCCAAACAAGCTAACCATAAATTATTCTAATTGATAATATTAATCTGAATACCTCCAAAGCATAGATCTAATTGAACTTTATTGCCACTTCACGCTCTAATTTTTGGATGATTTAATCAATCCTTCTTTGGTGAAATAGAGGATATCTCGATCGGGGTAGAGAACGGGGAAATCCCATAATGACCCAATGTCTCTGACAAGTCGCACTATACGTCAATCCAATTTGAACTATCCTCTCCGGGATTTCGAAAAGGGACTTTTGGAACACCAATAGGCATTAAATGAAATAAAAAAAAATGAAGTACTCTATTTCACTTTGATGTGAAAGCGTAACAATGAATTTATTGTCTTTATAATATTATATGAATTTATTGTTTTAATAATATTATATTGGATATTGGCTTTTATTTTATTCTTTTTTCTATTTTCTTTATTTTTTTGTTTTATTTTATTTGTTATTTGCGCGGATTCGATAAGTTCATAACATAAAAAAAAAAGAAGACAAAATGAATAAAGTAAAATTCTTACGAATAGGCTCTTTGAATGATGAACAAATCCGTATGCATTCGCTCATCTAAAATGGAGTCAACCTACCATTGCGTATTGGTACTTATCTGGTATAGAATAGATCTGCTTCTCTTTGTTCCTACAAACAGAATTGTGACATTCTGACTAAAATACTAAAAAAAAATGGAATCCTTTCTCCGAGATAATCCACTGAAAAAAGGGAGGTCCAGAACATAGTTTTTTCCAGTGCAATAAAGTTACATAGTGTCTATCTTTCGTTGATTAAGGGGGTATTCCATGGGTTTGCCTTGGTATCGTGTTCATACCGTCGTATTGAATGATCCCGGTCGTTTGCTGGCTGTCCATATAATGCATACAGCTTTGGTTGCTGGTTGGGCCGGCTCGATGGCTCTCTATGAATTAGCAGTTTTTGATCCTTCTGACCCTGTTCTCGATCCAATGTGGAGACAAGGTATGTTCGTTATACCCTTCATGACTCGTTTAGGAATAACCAATTCATGGGGTGGTTGGAGTATTACAGGAGGAACTATAACGAATCCGGGTATTTGGAGTTATGAAGGTGTGGCTGGAGCGCATATTGTGTTTTCTGGCTTGTGCTTCTTGGCAGCTATCTGGCATTGGGTGTATTGGGATCTAGAAATATTTTGTGATGAACGTACAGGAAAACCTTCTTTAGATTTGCCCAAGATCTTTGGAATTCATTTATTTCTCTCAGGAGTGGCTTGTTTTGGGTTTGGTGCTTTTCATGTAACAGGATTGTATGGTCCTGGAATATGGGTGTCTGATCCTTATGGGCTAACCGGAAAAGTACAATCTGTAAATCCAGCATGGGGTGTGGAAGGTTTTGATCCTTTTGTTCCGGGAGGAATAGCCTCTCATCATATTGCAGCAGGAACATTGGGCATATTAGCGGGCCTATTCCATCTTAGTGTCCGCCCGCCCCAACGTCTATACAAAGGATTACGTATGGGAAATATTGAAACCGTGCTTTCCAGTAGTATCGCTGCTGTCTTTTTTGCAGCTTTTGTTGTTGCTGGAACTATGTGGTATGGTTCAGCAACTACCCCCATTGAATTATTTGGTCCCACTCGTTATCAATGGGATCAAGGATACTTCCAGCAAGAAATATATCGAAGAGTTGATACTGGGATGGCTGAAAATCAAAGCTTATCCGAAGCTTGGTCTAAAATTCCTGAAAAATTAGCTTTTTATGATTACATCGGAAATAATCCCGCAAAGGGTGGATTGTTCAGAGCAGGCTCAATGGACAACGGGGATGGAATAGCTATTGGGTGGTTAGGACATCCTCTATTTAGAGATAAAGAAGGGCGTGAGCTTTTTGTACGTCGTATGCCTACTTTTTTTGAAACATTTCCGGTTGTTTTAGTAGATGGAGACGGAATTGTTAGAGCCGATGTTCCTTTTCGAAGGGCAGAATCGAAGTATAGTGTTGAACAAGTAGGTGTAACTGTTGAGTTCTATGGTGGTGAACTAAATGGGGTCAGTTATAGCGATCCTGCTACTGTGAAAAAATATGCTAGACGCGCACAATTGGGTGAAATTTTTGAATTAGATCGTGCTACTTTGAAATCCGATGGTGTTTTTCGTAGCAGTCCAAGGGGTTGGTTTACTTTTGGACATGCTTCGTTTGCCTTGCTCTTCTTCTTCGGACACATTTGGCATGGCTCTCGAACCTTGTTCAGAGATGTTTTTGCTGGTATTGATCCAGATTTAGACGCTCAGGTGGAATTTGGAGCATTCCAAAAACTTGGAGATCCAACTACAAAAAGACAAGTAGTTTGATACAACATTAATCTCTGATTTTTCGTCTCTATTTTCTTTTTGTAATTTGACTTTGACATAGGGTACTGGGGACATCTTGATTTGAATCCCCGCCTTTTCTTTGTCTTGACTCTTGCTCTTTTTTTATCCGGGAACGCTCTAAATAAACAGATATGGAAGCTATAATTGTAAACCACGATTGAATCTATGGAAGCATTAGTTTATACATTCCTCTTAGTATCAACTTTAGGAATAATTTTTTTCGCTATCTTTTTTCGAGAACCGCCTAAAGTTCCAACTAAAAAGGTGAAATGATTTTTCATTATCTTAATTGAAGTAATGAGCCTCCCAAGATTGGGGGGCTCATTACTTCAACTAGTCCCCGTGTTCCTCGAATGGATCTCTTAGTTGTTGAGAGGGTTGCCCAAAAGCAGTATATAAGGCATACCCCGTAAAACTTACAAGTAAACCAGATATAGAGATGGCGACTAGGGTTGCTGTTTCCATTATTATATAATAATAAAAAAATAATAATTTCCAGACCACAATGGATCTATGATAAGATCATTTATTTACAACAGAATGGTATACAAAGTCAACAGATCTCAGTTAATACAAAAAAGGATTTATGGCTACACAAAGCGTTGAGGGGAGTTCTAGATCTGGTCCAAGACGAACTATTGTAGGGGATTTATTGAAACCATTGAATTCGGAATATGGTAAAGTAGCTCCAGGGTGGGGGACTACTCCTTTGATGGGTGTCGCAATGGCTCTATTTGCGGTATTCCTATCTATTATTTTGGAGATTTATAATTCTTCCGTTTTACTAGATGGAATTTCAATGAATTAGATTTACAAGAATCACTAAATTCTAGCTTTTCAATACAAAGTGAAGCATTTTGGTCTCGTTTTTTTAGCCCATTTTATGCTATTCTATTTTGGTAGTTCGATCGTGGAATTTCTTTCTTTCTGTATTTCTGGAATATGAGTGTGCGACTTGTTATAATGGATCCTATTGATAATACAGAAAATGGGTCTGTCATCTTATCTTGATAGAGATGGTTTTTGACTTCGTCAGATATTTATTCTAGTATCTGGAGCACGGAATATATGAAATAGATTACGAAGTATTAGAGCTATGATTCATACTTAACTTAATAACTTAATATTCAAATCCCGTGACCGGACTCCAAAACTCCAAAAAAT